ACACACTTCCACTGGAGTGTCCGAGTAGATACTGTTATTTTCTCTCGAACCATAATAATATTTTTTGATCAGATCATTGAATCATTTATTTCTCTTGTTTCTCTTGCTATTGAAATATCTTCCATTTTTTTTCTATACACGTCTTTTTTTCGGGGGTCTACAGCCATTATGTGGCATAGGAGTTACATCCCGTACGAAAGTTAATAGTATACCACTTCTGCGAATAGCTCGTAATGCTGCGTCTCTTCCGAGACCGGGACCTTTAATCATGACTTCTGCTCGTTGCATACCTTGATCTACTACTGCACGAATAGCATTTGCCGCTGCGGTTTGAGCAGCAAATGGTGTCCCTCTTCTTGTACCTCGGAAGCCACAAGTACCGGCAGAGGACCAAGAAACCACTCGCCCCCGTACATCTGTAACAGTCACAATGGTATTATTGAAACTTGCTTGAATATGAATAACCCCCTTTGGTATTTTACGTGTACTCTTACGTGAACCAATACGTCCACGTGAACCCTTTTTCGGTATAGCTTTTGCCATATTTTATCATCTCATAAATTTGAGTCAGAGATATATGGATATATCCATTTCATGTCAAAACAGATCCCCTATTTGTATATCAGGTCTTTAATGAGCCTTATTATCCTTGTCTTTGTTTATGTCTTGGGTTCGAACAAATTACTATAATTCGTCCCCTACGACGTATTAGTCGACACTTTTCACAAATTTTACGAACGGAAGCTCTTATTTTCATATTTGCCACTCCTTACTTTAATTTTGAATCTACTTCTTGGAAGAAAATAAGTTTCTTGAAATTTTCAATTTTTAATGGTGAAATAAATAGGGAAACACCTAATCTTTCGAATCTTTGTTGCGGAGTCGATAAATTATACGACCTCTGGTTGAATCATACCGACTTACTTCAATTTTGACTCTATCGCCTGGCAGTATCCGTATAAAACTACGTCGGATCTTTCCTGAAACATGACCTAGAATCATATCTTCATTATCTAAACGAACCCGGAACATACCGTTGGGAAGCGATTCAGTAATTAAACCTTCATGAATCCATTTTTGTTCTTTCATTCCAGGCAAAACCCCCTTGAAGTATTAACTAGTGGAGGAAGAACCCTATTAGACAACCCAGCACTTCTCTTTTCTTTTTCGCAAATAAGAAGTTTCATATTCAATTCGGATATTAGAAAGATTACCATATATAACACAAAATTTCTCCGCCTATTCTTTCTAGTCGAGCCTCTCGGTCTGTCATTATACCCCGAGATGTAGAAAGAATTACAACACCCATCCCACCTAAAATTCTAGGAATTCTTTGATAGTTAGAATAGATTCGTAGACCCGGCCGACTGATCCGTTTTAAATTTAAAAGATTTCTATAAGTGCTTTTCCTATTCCTTCTATGTCGTAGGGTTAAAACCAAAAAATATTTGTTGTTTTCTCGATGTTTTCTCACGTTTTCGATAAAACCCTCTCGTAAAAGTATTTTCACAATACTTTCGCTGATATTAGTAGATGCTACTCGAACCACGCTTTTTCTATACATATCGGCATTTCGTATAGAGGTTATTATGTCAGCAATAGTATCACTACCCATGATTAATTAAAATTATTGGTGCCTCCAAATTTGGATATAATCAACATGTTTTTCTTTTTTTTTTTTTTACGTATTTGTTTATGAATATTAATTTTAAAAGGTATATACGTGAGACAAAATCTACTAAATGAATCTTAATCTATTTCTTTTAAATACCCTACTATAACCATATCGTGGTCTCATTTTATAATACCTCGGGAGCTAATGAAACTATTTTAGTAAAATTGAACTGTCTCAATTCTCGGGCAATCGCACCAAAAACTCGAGTTCCTTTTGGATTTCCTTCTTGATCAATCACAACTGCAGCATTGTCATCATATCGTATTATCATACCGTTGTCACGTTTAAGTTCTTTACAAGTACGTACAATTACAGCTCTGACCACTTCTGATCTTTGTAGAGGCATGTTTGGAACTGCGTCTTTGATCACAGCAACAATAACGTCACCAATACGAGCATATCGACGATTGCTAGCTCCTATGATTCGAATACACATCAATTCTCGAGCCCCGCTGTTATCTGCTACATTCAAATGGGTCTGAGGTTGAATCATATCATTTTTTTTTTTTATCCGTTTTTACAATACAAAGGTCAAAGAAAAAAAAGAAATATTATTTGTCCAAAAAAAGAAACCTGCATCCGCTATTTTGAATTAGGGCCTATTTCTTTTTTAGCCCGAAATTATAAATTGAGCTCGTATAGGCATTTTGGACGCTGCTATTGAAATAGCCCTTCGGGCTATATTTTCTGTTACTCCACCCATTTCATAAAGAATTCGACCAGGCTTAACAACAGCTACCCAATATTCGGGAGAGCCTTTACCTGAACCCATACGTGTTTCTGCGGGTCTTACTGTAACTGGTTTATCTGGAAATATACGAACCCATATTTTTCCACCGCGACGTGCATTTCGTGTCATTGCTCGTCGACCTGCTTCTATTTGCCTAGATGTGATCCAAGCGGGTTCAAGTGCCTGAAGAGCGTATTTACCAAAACAAATAGTATTACCTCGATAAGATATTCCCTTCATTCTTCCTCTATGTTGTTTACGGAATCTGGTTCTTTTGGGGTTATAGTTGATGGTTTGTTTTGAATTCCATCTCTACTACAGAACTGGACGTGAGAGTTTCTTCTCATCCAGCTCCTCGCGAATAAAAATAAATTCAAATTAAAGATTTAGAATTCAATTCAGATATAATTTGAATTAAGATATACATGTATTTAATAAGTAATCTGCTGACTCATGGATTTCATTTAATCTAGATCAAATCTATTATTAATTTTTATATCTTGTTTGTATAGTATAGATAATAGATAACTAAATATATTAAATAACTTTTTTTTCTTATATTTATCTATTTTAGATTTAGAATGTTAAAAGGAATCTTTCTTGTGTTTTACTCTTTATCGTATTGGATTGACCCTAAATTTAGCAATCCAAGAAAATAAAGTTTTCGCGGGCGAATATTTACTCTTTCAATTTCTATTTCAGTTCTATCATTAAGTTCATAACTTTTCCGAATAGATTAATTGGTTTCTGGTCGGTTCCGCCATCCCGATCAATGAATCGTTCGAATTCATTTTCACTAGAATCTTTTGAATTCACAGGTTCCATCGTTCCCATCCCTTCTTACTTAATGGTTAGGTCTGAATTCTACAATGGAGCTATTAGTTCTTGAGTCAATATTCTTAGTCTTTATTGGCTCGAAGCTCTTTATTTTTTGTTCGATGAGCAGATCCTTTTAATGATGAATCCTTATTGATGCTTTATTACACAGATTTTTTATGAGATGACTCATAGACCTTACATATTGGAATTTTATATCATCCATATTCTTTTTCTTTCTTTCTTTCATCCTTCCATTTATCCATACCCTTTCTTTTTTATTTCTATTGACAACTTAGAAGCAGATTTTTTAATGAAAAAGTATTTCAGTTGCTACAACAATATGAACAATATATCATATCTTGACTGGTTCTTTGGATCCAGATAATACGAAGGGATGAGTTGGTTATTACTTCTATAGTTATTTGTTTATACTATGGGGCTGGTTACTAACCCTCAAAAAACCAACGAGTCACACACTAAGCATAGCAATTTTATCAAAAGATTCATTTAATTTTTATTAAACCCTATAGAATTATAATTGTTTGTTCATTTTTTTATTGAAGAGAAAATAAAAATAAGAAATAAATTTCTCTTTTTGTTCCATCGCCGGATAGAATGCAAAGGGAAATAAAGGTTTATTTTATTATTCCCCGTCTATAAATATCCAAATTTTGATGCCTAATACCCCATAGATAGTTCGAACTGTATAGGAACAATAATCAATTTTAGCTCGAATGGTTTGTAGTGGAACCCTACCCTCTCTGATCCATTCAACACGCGCAATTTCTTTTCCGTCGATACGTCCTGCAATTTGCACTTGAATTCCTTTTGTATCTGCTTGTTCAGTTAATTCTATAGCCTTTTTCATTGCTTTGCGAAAAGAAACTCTATTTTTTAATTGGCCGGCTATAAATTCTGCAAGAATATTAGGGTTTCCGTAAGGCTTTTCAATTCGTGTGATAGCAATGTTAAGTTTTCTATTTACAGAATTAAATTCTTTTTGTAAATTCATCTGTAATTCTTCGATTCCTCGGGGTCGACTTTCAATTAATATTTTTGGAAATCCCATATAGATTATGATTTGGATCAGATCGATTCTTTTTTGAATCTCTATACGCGCAATTCCCTCAACGCCAGAGGATGTTTTCATATTTTTTTGTACATAATTCTTGATATAATTTCTTATTTTTTGATCTTCTTGCAGACCCTCAGAATAATTTTTTGGTTGTGCGAACCAAAGGGAATGATGACCTTGGGTTGTACCAAGTCTGAAACCAATTGGATTTATTTTTTGTCCCATGTTCCCCCATTACTATTACTATACATATCATAATACGACATAGTTCTATCCTTTTTTTTCCATTTTGGTTTTTGTGACCACTTAATAGAGTCGGTATCTATATATCCACCTAAGGATATATCTTTCATTACAATAGTTATATGGCAGGTAGGTTTTTGTATGGCAAAACTACGCCCTCGAGCTCGAGGTTTTAATCTCTTCACGATACTACCTTCATTTACTTCGGCTTTACTAATGACTAAATTTGCTTCATTCGAACCCATATTGAAACTAGCATTTGCTGCTGCAGAATAAACTAATTTGAAAATGGGATAACATGCTCGATAAGGCATGAGTTCTAATATCATAAGTGTTTCTTCGTAGGAACGCCCACGAATTTGATCAATTACTCTTCGCGCTTTGTGAGCAGACATAGATATATGTTGACCTAAAGCGTATACTTCTGTTTTCATAAAGTTCGCCTCCTACTAATAAAT